GCTAACGTAGCTTAAATTAAAGCATAACCTTGAAGATGTTAAGATGAGCCCTAAAAAGCTCCGTAGGCATAAAGGTTTGGTCCTGACTTTATTATCAATTCTAGCTAAACTTACACATGCAAGTATCCGCACCCCTGTGAGAATGCCCAACAGTTTTCTTCCCGAAGACAAGGAGCAGGTATCAGGCACAATATAGATATACATTAGCCCACGACACCTTGTTTAGCCACACCCCCAAGGGAACTCAGCAGTGATTGACATTAAGCCATAAGTGAAAACTTGACTTAGTTAAAGCTCAGAGGGCCGGTAAAACTCGTGCCAGCCACCGCGGTTATACGAGAGGCCCAAATTGATAATCGCGGCGTAAAGAGTGGTTAAGAGGTTTATTAAACTAAGGCCGAACGCTTTCAAGGCTGTTATACGCATCCGAAAGTAAGAAGTTCCATCACGAAAGTAGCCTTAATTATCTGAACCCACGAAAGCCAGGGTACAAACTGGGATTAGATACCCCACTATGCCTGGCCATAAACATTGATAGTACAGCACATATACTATCCGCCCGGGAACTACGAGCATTAGCTTAAAACCCAAAGGACTTGGCGGTGCTTAAGATCCACCTAGAGGAGCCTGTTCTAGAACCGATAATCCCCGTTAAACCTCACCCTCTCTTGTTTATCCCGCCTATATACCGCCGTCGTCAGCTTACCCTGTGAAGGTTAAATAGTAAGCAAAATTGGTACAACCCAAAACGTCAGGCCGAGGTGTAGCGTATGAGAGGGGAAAAAATGGGCTACATTTCCTATGTACAGGAAACACGAACATTGTACTGAAACGTACATTTGAAGGAGGATTTAGCAGTAAGTAGAAAATAGAGTGTTCTGCTGAAACTGGCTCTAAAGCGCGCACACACCGCCCGTCACTCTCCCCAAGCTTACAACATTACTATAATTAATTTGTCAAAATTGCAAAGGGGAGGCAAGTCGTAACATGGTAAGTGTACCGGAAGGTGCACTTGGATAATCAAAATGTAGCTAAGACAGAAAAGCATCTCCCTTACACTGAGAAGTCATCCGTGCAAATCGGGTCATTTTGATCACCTAACAGCTAGCCCGTTATTAAAATACAACAATTCAATATAAATTAACCCCAAATACACTAAAATCAAATAAACAAATCATTTTTCCACCTTAGTATGGGCGACAGAAAAGGTAAGTAGGAGCAATAGAGAAAGTACCGCAAGGGAACGCTGAAAGAGAAATGAAATAAATCAGTAAAGTATAAAAAAGCAGAGATTAACACTCGTACCTTTTGCATCATGATTTAGCAAGAAATTATCAAGCAAAGAGCACTTTAGTTTGACTCCCCGAAACTAAGTGAGCTACTCCAAGTCAGCCTATTAATAGGGCAAACCCGTCTCTGTAGCAAAAGGGTGGGAAGAACTTAGAGTAGAGGTGATAGACCTACCGAACTTAGTTATAGCTGGTTGCTTGGGAAATGAATAGAAGTTCAGCCTTTCAATTTCTCATTTCCTAAATGCCTCCGCTAACAATGATTTAAAAGAAATTGAAAGAGTTAGTTAAAGGGGGTACAGCCCCTTTAAATCAAGATACAACTTTTTAAGATGGGTAAAGATCATATTCTTTAAGGCAAAATGTTTTAGTGGGCCTAAAAGCAGCCATCTAAAGAAAGCGTTAAAGCTCAGACATTAAATCTTAATCCTTTAATACCGATAAATTATCTCACCCCACTTAGCCTACCAAGCCACCCCATGCCTCCATGGGGGTGATTATGCTAATATGAGTAATAAGAAAAATAATTTCTCCTTGCACATGTGTACATCGGAACGGACCCCCCACCGAAAATTATACGGCCCCAAACCAAGAGGGTAATGAAATAATAAAATAAACAACAAGAAATACTACCAAATACCCACCGTTAACCCCACACAGGAGTGCTTCAAAGGAAAGACTAAAAGAAAAAGAAGGAACTCGGCAAACACAAGCCTCGCCTGTTTACCAAAAACATCGCCTCTTGCAAGTAATGAATAAGAGGTCCCGCCTGCCCTGTGACAAAAGTTTAACGGCCGCGGTATTTTGACCGTGCAAAGGTAGCGTAATCACTTGTCTTTTAAATGAAGACCTGTATGAATGGCATAACGAGGGCTTAACTGTCTCCTTTTTCTGGTCAATGAAATTGATCTCTCCGTGCAGAAGCGGGGATAATTACATAAGACGAGAAGACCCTATGGAGCTTTAGACACCAAAGCAGATCTTGTTAAATACCCAAAATAAAGGATAATAAACCAAAAGTTAAACCTGCCCTATTGTCTTTGGTTGGGGCGACCGTGGGGAAATAAAAATCCCCCATGCGGACTGAGAATAATAGTTCTTAAAAACAAGAGCCACAGCTCTAGTTAACAGAAATTCTGACCTTTAGATCCGGCAATGCCGATCAACGGACCGAGTTACCCTAGGGATAACAGCGCAATCCTCTTTTAGAGCCCATATCGACAAGAGGGTTTACGACCTCGATGTTGGATCAGGACATCCTAATGGTGCAGCCGCTATTAAGGGTTCGTTTGTTCAACGATTAAAGTCCTACGTGATCTGAGTTCAGACCGGAGTAATCCAGGTCAGTTTCTATCTATGAAATGATCTTTTCTAGTACGAAAGGACCGAAAAGAAGAGGCCTATGCTTTAAGCAAGCCTCACCCCCACCTAATGAAAACAACTAAATTAGGCATAAGGGCATACCCCTTATGTCTAAGAAAATGACATGTTAAGGTGGCAGAGCCCGGCAATTGCTAAAGACCTAAGCCCTTTCTACAGAGGTTCAAATCCTCTCCTTAACTATGATCTCCACCATTGTTACACATATTATTAATCCATTGGCCTACATTGTACCAGTCCTTTTAGCTGTTGCCTTCCTAACCCTAGTTGAACGTAAAGTCTTAGGTTATATGCAGTTACGAAAAGGTCCTAATATTGTTGGGCCCTACGGACTTCTTCAACCTATCGCTGATGGTGTAAAACTATTTATTAAAGAACCCATTCGCCCTTCAACCTCCTCCCCTATTTTATTTATTCTTACCCCTATACTAGCCCTTACCTTAGCCTTAACCCTATGAGCTCCCCTCCCTCTACCTTTCCCAGTAGCTGACCTAAACTTAAGTATCTTGTTTATTCTAGCACTATCTAGTCTCGCCGTGTATTCTATTTTAGGCTCAGGATGGGCTTCTAATTCAAAATATGCCTTAATTGGAGCCCTACGTGCAGTTGCCCAAACTATTTCCTATGAAGTAAGCCTCGGTTTAATTCTTTTAAACGCAATTATTATTACAGGAGGTTTTACTTTACAAACGTTTAGCACTGCTCAAGAAAGTATTTGACTGATCTTCCCAGCCTGACCTTTAGCAATAATATGATATATCTCCACCCTAGCGGAAACTAACCGTGCTCCCTTTGACCTAACAGAAGGAGAGTCTGAACTAGTGTCCGGCTTTAACGTAGAGTACGCAGGGGGCCCTTTTGCCCTATTTTTCCTGGCAGAGTATGCCAATATTCTTCTTATAAATACCCTCTCAGCTATATTATTTTTAGGTGCCTCTCATATTCCCGCAATTCCTGAACTAACTACCACTAATCTAATAATCAAAGCAGCACTTCTATCTATAGTATTCTTATGAGTTCGTGCTTCTTACCCCCGATTCCGATATGATCAACTCATGCATCTCATTTGAAAAAACTTTTTACCTATTACATTAGCCCTGGTAATCTGACATCTAGCTCTTCCTATCGCTTTTGCAGGCTTACCACCGCAATTATAAACATTGGAGCTGTGCCTGAAACAAAGGGCCACTTTGATGTAGTGAATAATGAGGGTTAAAGTCCCTCCAGCTCCTTAGAAAGAAGGGATTTGAACCCTACCTGAAGAGATCAAAACTCTTAGTGCTTCCACTACACCACTTCCTAGTAAAGTCAGCTAAATAAGCTTTTGGGCCCATACCCCAAGAATGTAGGTTAAACTCCTTCCTTTACTAATGAGCCCCTATATCTTAACTATCCTACTCCTAGGACTAGGCCTTGGGACTACAATTACATTTGGTAGCTCCCACTGACTTCTAGCCTGAATAGGCCTTGAAATCAATACTATGGCTATTCTTCCACTTATAATTCAACACCATCACCCTCGAGCAGTTGAAGCTACTACTAAATATTTTCTAACCCAGGCTACTGCAGCTGCTATATTATTGTTCGCAAGTACTACTAATGCGTGACTTACAGGACAATGAAATATTCAACAAATATCTCACCCAGTACCAATTACTATAATTATCCTAGCCTTATCCTTAAAAGTTGGTCTAGCACCAGCTCACTCCTGACTTCCTGAAGTACTTCAAGGTCTTGATCTCACCACCGGTTTAATTTTATCAACATGACAAAAACTAGCACCATTCGCCCTTATTATTCAAATTCAACCAAACAACACTACCCTTTTAATTATATTAGGCCTATTATCTACTCTTGTGGGAGGCTGAGGTGGCCTTAATCAAACCCAACTACGAAAAATCCTAGCCTATTCCTCTATTGCACACCTCGGATGAATAATATTAGTTCTCTCATTTTCTCCAGCTTTAGCTTTTTTAACTTTACTGATTTATATTATTATAACTTTCTCAACCTTTATAACATTCAAACTAAATAAAGCAACCACCATTAACACTTTAGCCATTTCTTGAAGCAAAACCCCTGTTTTAACCTCATTAACCCCATTAATCCTCTTATCCCTAGGTGGGCTGCCCCCACTTACAGGCTTCATACCTAAATGGTTAATTTTACAGGAATTAACAAAACAAGATCTAGCCCCTACAGCAACACTAGCCGCCTTATCAGCCCTGTTAAGCCTTTATTTTTACCTACGCCTTTCTTATGCAATAACCTTAACTCTCTCCCCTAACAACCTGTCAGGAACCACACCCTGACGCCTCTATTCAAATCAATTAACTCTGCCCTTAGCAATTGCAACAGTATTAACAATTACCCTTCTTCCCCTAACCCCAGCTATAATAACTCTTTTAAAACTTTAAAGGGGTTTAGGATAACACTAGACCAAGAGCCTTCAAAGCCCTAAGTGGGAGTGAAAATCTCCCAACCCCTGATAAGACTTGCGGGATATTACCCCACATCTCCTGCATGCAAAACAGACACTTTAATTAAGCTAAAGCCTTTCTAGATAGGCAGGCCTCGATCCTACAAATTCTTAGTTAACAGCTAAGCGCCCTAACCAGCGAGCATCCATCTACTTTCCCCGCCTGCCTTTAAAAAGGCGGGGAAAGCCCCGGCAGGGTATCAGCCTGCTACTTAAGATTTGCAATCTTATATGTCTAAACACCTCAGAGCTTGGTAAGAAGAGGAATCAAACCTCTGTATATGGGGCTACAATCCACCGCTTAAAACTCAGCCATCCTACCTGTGGCAATCACACGTTGATTCTTCTCGACTAATCATAAAGATATTGGCACCCTTTATTTAATCTTTGGTGCTTGAGCCGGAATAGTAGGAACAGCCTTAAGCCTGCTTATTCGGGCAGAATTAAGTCAACCAGGAGCTCTTTTAGGTGATGATCAAATCTACAATGTAATCGTCACAGCACACGCTTTTGTAATAATTTTCTTTATAGTAATGCCAATCATGATTGGGGGTTTTGGAAACTGACTCGTACCCTTAATGATTGGTGCCCCTGATATAGCATTCCCTCGAATAAACAACATAAGTTTCTGATTACTACCCCCATCTTTCCTTCTTCTTTTAGCCTCTTCAGGAGTTGAAGCAGGTGCAGGTACCGGTTGAACAGTATACCCTCCACTAGCCAGCAATTTAGCCCATGCGGGAGCTTCTGTTGATTTAACCATCTTTTCTCTTCATTTAGCCGGTGTTTCGTCAATTCTAGGTGCAATCAATTTTATTACCACTATTATTAATATGAAACCCCCTGCAATCTCCCAATATCAAACACCTTTATTCGTATGGTCTGTACTAATTACTGCTGTTTTACTTCTTCTTTCCCTTCCTGTTTTAGCTGCAGGCATCACAATGCTATTAACAGATCGAAACCTTAATACCACCTTCTTTGACCCCGCAGGCGGAGGAGATCCCATTCTTTATCAACATCTTTTTTGATTCTTTGGTCACCCCGAAGTATACATTTTAATTCTTCCAGGCTTTGGGATAATTTCCCATATTGTTGCCTATTATTCTGGTAAAAAAGAACCCTTTGGTTATATAGGAATAGTTTGAGCAATAATAGCTATTGGTCTACTGGGCTTTATTGTCTGAGCCCACCATATATTTACTGTTGGGATAGATGTAGACACTCGTGCATATTTTACATCTGCTACAATAATTATTGCCATTCCCACCGGGGTTAAAGTTTTTAGCTGACTTGCTACTCTTCATGGTGGCGCTATAAAATGAGACACACCAATGCTTTGGGCACTAGGCTTCATTTTCTTATTTACAGTAGGGGGGCTTACCGGTATCGTGCTGGCCAACTCTTCTTTAGATATCGTCCTTCACGACACATATTATGTTGTAGCCCACTTCCACTATGTTCTTTCTATGGGGGCTGTGTTTGCTATTATGGGCGGCTTCGTTCACTGATTCCCACTATTTACAGGGTATACTCTTCATGCCACATGAACAAAAATCCATTTTGGTGTAATATTCGTAGGGGTTAACCTGACTTTCTTCCCACAACATTTCCTAGGCTTAGCTGGTATACCTCGCCGATATTCAGATTATCCCGACGCCTACACACTCTGAAATACAATTTCGTCTATTGGCTCATTAGTGTCCCTTGTAGCCGTAATGATATTCCTTTCTATTCTATGAGAAGCTTTCGCCGCCAAACGTGAAGTATCAGCTGTAGAACTAGCTGAAACTAACGTTGAATGACTGCATGGCTGCCCTCCCCCATATCATACATACGAAGAACCTGCGTTTGTACAAGTGCAGTCATTCAATCGAGAAAGGGAGGAGTTGAACCCCCATAAACTAGTTTCAAGCCAGCCACATAACCGCTCTGTCACTTTCTTCATAAGATACTAGTCAAATGATATTACTCTGCCTTGTCAAGGCAAAATTGCAGGTTAAAGCCCTGCGTATCTTAATTTTAATGGCACATCCAACACAGCTAGGATTTCAAGATGCAGCTTCACCCGTAATAGAAGAATTACTTAATTTTCATGACCACGCCCTTATGATCGTATTTCTAATTAGCGTTCTAGTGCTTTACATTATTGTTGCTATGGTAGCCACGAAACTAACCAATAAAAATATTCTTGATTCTCAAGAAATCGAAATTATTTGAACAGTACTCCCAGCAATTATCTTAATTTCAATTGCTCTTCCGTCTCTTCGTATTCTATACCTTATAGACGAAATTAATGACCCACATCTAACTATTAAAGCAGTTGGACATCAATGATACTGAAGCTACGAATATACAGACTATGAAAATCTAGAATTTGACTCATATATAGTCCCCACACAAGACCTCACCCCAGGACAATTCCGCCTTCTTGAGACAGACCACCGAATGGTAATCCCCTTTAATTCTCCTGTGCGTGTAATAATTACCGCCGAAGATGTACTACACTCCTGAGCAGTGCCTTCTATGGGAATTAAACTAGATGCAGTCCCAGGTCGATTAAATCAAACTGCTTTCATCGCCTCTCGACCAGGAGTATTCTATGGTCAATGTTCTGAAATTTGCGGTGCAAATCACAGCTTCATGCCTATTGTAGTAGAAGCAGTTCCTCTAGAACATTTCGAAAACTGATCTTACTTAATAATTAAAGACGCCTCATTAAGAAGCTAAATAGTAGACAGCGTTAGCCTTTTAAGCTAAAGAATGGTGACTAACAACCACCCTTAGTGAACATGCCTCAACTTAACCCTGCACCTTGACTTGCTATCTTAATCTTCTCCTGATTGGTATTTTTACTGATTATCCCACCCAAAGTTATAACTCATACTTTTCCCAATGAACCTGTCATTAAAAGCGCTGAGAAATCATCAACAGAACCTTGAAACTGACCATGGCACTAAACCTTTTTGACCAATTTGCTAGCCCTGTATTGTTAGGGATTCCGCTTTTTGCACTTGCTCTAACGCTCCCTTGAGTGTTATTTCCAGCTCCCACCCCTCGATGATTAAATAACCGTCTTTTATCCCTACAAGGCTGATTTATAGGCCGATTTACTAATCAGCTTTTATTACCCCTTAATGTATCAGGACATAAATGAGCCTTATTATTTACATCCCTAATAGTTTATCTAATTACTCTAAACATATTAGGACTTCTTCCCTACACTTTTACACCTACTACACAACTATCACTTAACATAGGTCTCGCTGTACCTCTATGATTAGCTACCGTAATTATTGGAATACGAAATCAACCAACCCACACCCTAGCACATATACTTCCAGAAGGCACACCGACTCTTTTAATTCCAGTCCTTATTATTATCGAAACTATTAGTCACTTTATACGACCCCTAGCCCTAGGGGTACGACTGACCGCTAATCTCACAGCAGGACATCTCCTGATTCAACTAATTACTACAGCTGTCTTCGTCCTAATTCCACTAATACCCACCGTAGCTGTTTTAACAGCAACCCTGCTGTTTCTACTTACATTACTTGAAGTAGCCGTTGCAATAATTCAAGCCTATGTCTTCGTTTTATTATTAAGCCTCTATCTACAAGAAAACGTCTAATGGCCCATCAAGCACACGCATATCACATAGTTGACCCAAGTCCTTGACCTCTAACAGGCGCAGTCGCCGCTTTATTAATAACATCAGGACTTGCAATTTGATTTCATTTTAACTCTATAACATTAATAACCCTAGGCCTTATCCTTCTTTTATTAACTATAATTCAATGATGACGAGATATTATTCGAGAAGGCACGTACCAAGGACATCACACACCCCCTGTACAAAAAGGTTTACGATACGGTATAATTTTATTTATTACTTCCGAAGTATTTTTTTTCATCGGATTCTTCTGAGCATTCTACCACTCAAGTCTCGCACCTACACCCGAGCTAGGAGGCGCATGACCCCCTACAGGAATCACCACTCTAGACCCGTTTGAAGTACCACTCCTTAATACAGCAGTCCTACTAGCCTCAGGGGTAACGGTCACTTGAGCCCATCACAGCATTATAGAGGGTGAGCGTAAACAGGCAATTCAATCACTTACACTAACAATTATTCTAGGGCTTTATTTTACATTCCTTCAAGCAATAGAATACTACGAAGCTCCCTTTACAATTGCTGATGGTGTTTACGGTTCTACCTTCTTCGTAGCAACTGGTTTCCACGGCCTCCACGTAATTATTGGGTCTTCTTTTTTAGCCGTTTGCCTTCTACGACAAGTACGTTATCACTTTACGTCAGATCACCACTTCGGATTTGAAGCCGCTGCTTGATACTGACACTTCGTAGACGTTGTCTGATTATTCCTTTATATCTCCATCTACTGATGAGGATCTTAATCTTTCTAGTATTAAGTTAGTATAAGTGACTTCCAATCACCCGGTCTTGGTTAAAGTCCAAGGAAAGATAATGAACCTTCTTATTACTGTGATTCTTATCACCTCCTCTCTATCAATGATTTTGGCCTTAGTTTCTTTTTGGCTTCCACAAATAACACCTGATCATGAAAAACTTTCTCCCTATGAATGCGGCTTCGATCCAGTAGGATCAGCCCGTTTACCCTTTTCTCTGCGATTTTTTCTAGTCGCTATTTTATTTCTTCTATTTGACCTAGAAATTGCACTTTTACTACCCCTACCCTGAGGAGATCAATTATCATCCCCACTACTTACATTCTTCTGAGCTTCAACAGTATTAGTCCTCCTCACCTTAGGTTTAGTCTACGAATGGATTCAAGGGGGCTTAGAATGAGCAGAATAGGCAATTAGTATAAGCAAAACATTTGATTTCGGCTCAAAAACTTATGGTTAAAGTCCATAATCGCCTACATGTCTCCTGTCCACTTCGCCTTTTCATCAGCCTTTGTCTTAAGCCTATCGGGTCTCGCATTTCACCGAACTCACCTTCTATCAGCTCTTCTATGCTTAGAAGGAATAATGCTGTCTCTATATATTGCATTATCTCTATGAACACTTCAACTTGACTCCTCTTCTTCTTCATCAGCCCCTATGCTTCTTCTCGCATTTTCAGCCTGTGAAGCCAGTGCTGGCTTAGCCCTCCTAGTCGCCACAGCTCGTACCCACGGGACAGATCGTTTACAAAACCTAAACCTATTACAATGCTAAAAATTCTAATCCCCACCTTAATGCTTATCCCCATTGCCGCTGTTTCTCCAGCAAAATGACTCTGACCCTCTATTCTTGCTCACAGTCTTGTTATTGCTGTAGCTAGCTTCTCTTTCTTCATAAATACAGTAGAAACAGGGTGGACCTGCCTTAATTCCTATATAGCAACTGATTATCTTTCAACACCTCTTCTAGTTCTTACATGCTGACTTCTCCCCCTAATAATTATTGCCAGTCAAAAACATACCGCAACAGAACCCGTTAACCGACAACGAACTTTTATTATACTTCTTACCTCCTTACAAATTTTCCTAATTTTAGCCTTCAGTGCCACCGAACTAACTATATTTTACATTATATTTGAAGCTACCCTTATTCCCACTCTGATTATTATTACTCGATGAGGAAATCAAACAGAACGCTTAAATGCAGGGATTTACTTTCTTTTTTATACACTTGCAGGCTCACTACCTCTCTTGGTTGCCTTAATTTTTATTCAGAAATATACAGGCACTCTATCATTACTAACCCTACAATACCCCACTCCCATCTCTTTGCCAATATATGCCCACAAATTCTTATGATTAGGATGCTTACTTGCATTCCTAGCCAAACTACCCCTATACGGTGTACACTTGTGACTTCCTAAAGCTCATGTTGAAGCCCCTATTGCCGGTTCTATAGTTCTTGCAGCTGTTTTACTTAAACTGGGGGGTTATGGTATAATACGAATTATAACTATACTTGAACCCCTAACAAAAGAACTTAGTTACCCGTTCATTATTCTTGCCCTATGAGGCATTATTATAACTGGTTCAATTTGTCTTCGTCAAACAGACCTGAAATCTCTCATTGCTTATTCATCTGTAGGTCATATGGGATTAGTAGCAGGCGGAATCCTTACTCAATCTCCATGGGGCTTTACAGGAGCACTTATTCTTATAATTGCTCATGGTTTAACCTCATCAGCCTTATTTTGTCTAGCTAATACCAACTATGAACGCACACACAGTCGAACTATGCTGTTAGCACGAGGTATACAAATAATTTTACCACTAATGACTGCCTGATGATTTATTGCTAGTCTCGCCAACTTGGCCTTACCCCCCTTACCTAACCTCACGGGTGAATTAATAATTATTACCTCCCTATTTAACTGATCGTGATGAACGATCGCTTTTACAGGCGCCGGGACCTTAATTACTGTGGCCTACTCACTCTATATGTTTTTAATAACGCAACGAGGCCCCACACCCACTAACATTATAGGCCTAGACCCGTCCCATTCCCGAGAACATCTTCTTATTGCACTCCACCTTATTCCACTAATTCTCCTCATCTTAAAACCCCATCTAATCTGAGCCTGAACTTGCTGTTGATATAGTTTAACTAAAATGCTAGATTGTGATTCTAGAGACAAAGGTTAATACCCTTTTATTAACCGAGAGAGGCTGGCTAGCAACGAACACTGCTAATTTTCGCCCCTCTGGTTGAACTCCAGAGCTCACTCGCAATGCTTCTAAAGGATAACAGCTCATCCATTGGTCTTAGGAACCAAAAACTCTTGGTGCAAATCCAAGTAGCAGCTATGCTCCACACATCCGTTATAATAACCTCCTCAATTATTATTATCCTGACAATTCTTTCTTACCCTATCATCCTAGCATCTATCCCCGCAATAACCCCCAAAACCGCAACTCACCATTACATTAAAACAGCAGTAAAACTATCTTTCTTTATTAGCCTTCTACCCCTATGTCTATTTCTTAGTAAGGGAACAGAAACAATTATCACCACGTGAAGTTGAATAAATACATTAACTTTTGACATTAATATTAGCTTCAAATTCGACTTCTACTCGCTAGTTTTTCTTCCAATTGCTTTCTATGTAACCTGATCTATTCTTGAATTTGCATCCTGATATATGCACTCAGACCCCAACATTGACCGATTTTTTAAATATCTTCTTATCTTTCTTATCGCAATGATTATCCTTGTTACAGCCAACAACATATTCCAATTGTTTATTGGCTGAGAGGGGGTTGGAATTATATCATTTCTTCTTATTGGCTGATGATTTGGCCGAGCAGACGCTAACACAGCTGCCTTACAAGCAGTTATTTACAACCGAGTAGGTGATATCGGGTTAATTTTCTCTATAGCTTGAATCGCAACCAACATTAATTCGTGAGAAATACAACAAATTTTTTCAACCGCCCAAAATATAAACTTAACACCCCCACTTATTGGTTTAATTATTGCCGCTACTGGTAAATCAGCTCAATTTGGTCTTCATCCATGGCTACCCTCAGCCATAGAAGGCCCTACACCGGTCTCTGCCCTATTACATTCAAGTACTATAGTTGTAGCCGGAATTTTTCTACTAGTTCGCATAAGCCCCCTTATAGAAAATAATCCCCCCGCCCTAACTATCTGCCTTTGCCTTGGAGCACTAACTACTTTCTTCACAGCCACCTGTGCCCTTACACAAAATGACATCAAAAAAATTGTTGCTTTCTCTACATCTAGTCAACTAGGCCTAATAATAGTCGCCATCGGACTTAACCAACCTCAATTAGCTTTCCTACACATTTGTACGCATGCTTTCTTCAAGGCAATATTATTCCTTTGCTCTGGCTCTATTATCCACTGCTTAAATGATGAACAGGACATCCGAAAAATAGGAGGAATACACCACCTTGCACCATTTACATCCTCCTGTTTTACTCTAGGTAGCTTAGCACTAACAGGTACACCTTTCTTAGCAGGTTTCTTTTCAAAGGATGCAATTATTGAAGCCTTAAACACATCATACTTAAACGCCTGAGCCCTTTCCTTAACCCTTATTGCAACATCCTTTACTGCAGTATATAGCCTACGGTTAATCTTCTTCGTATCCATAGGGCACCCACGTTTTAATCCTTTATCTCCAATTAACGAAAATAATCCAACAGTTATTAACCCCTTAAAACGACTAGCTTGAGGAAGTATTATTGCAGGACTTTTAATTACCTCCTATACCCTACCTATAAAAAATCCTATCCTTACTATACCCATATTAATCAAACTAGCTGCTTTAATCGTAACAGTACTAGGACTAATTATTGCTTTAGACCTAGCCCTGTTAACTTCCAAACAATTCAAACCCACCCCTGTCTTTACCACTCATCATTTCTCTAATATATTAGGTTTTTTCCCCATAATTATTCACCGACTTATACCTAAATTAAATCTAATTATAGGACAAACTATTGCAAGTCAAATAATTGATCAAACTTGACTAGAAAAATCAGGACCGAAAGCAGTTTATAACCTTAACTTACCCATGATTATTACAACTAGTAACATTCAACAAGGCATGATCAAAGCTTATATTACTCTATTCTTCTTCACCTTAATCCTAGCCCTTCTCCTTATCTCTTACTAAACAGCACGGAGAGTCCCACGGCCTAACCCTCGTGTTAACTCCAACACTACAAATAAAGTTAACAATAGTACTCAAGCACTAATTACTAATATTCCACCCCCAGATGAATACATCAAAGCAACTCCGACTATATCACCCCGAAAAACAGAAAACTCAGACAACTCATCAATCGGAACCCAAGAGAACTCATTCCACCCTGAACTAAATACCCAAGAAGCAATAGCTACCGCCCAGATATAAACCACTATAAGTGATGCAACTGAGCGCGTGCCTCAACTTTCAGGAAAAGGCTCCGATGCAAGAGCAGCTGAATATGCAAAAACAACTAATATTCCTCCCAAATAAATTAGAAATAAAACTAATGATAAAAAAGGTCCACCATGCCCCACCAAAATTCCACATCCCATTCCAGACACAATAACTAGACCTAGAGCAGCATAATAAGGGGAAGGATTAGAAGCAACAGAAATTAAACCCATCACTAACCCTACCAATAATAAAAACATAACATAAGTCATAATTCCTGCCAGGAATTTAACCAGGACTAATGGCTTGAAAAACCACCGTTGTTATTCAACTACAAGAACCTAATGGCAAACCTACGAAAAACCCACCCCCTACTAAAAATTGTAAACGACGCATTCGTCGATCTACCAGCACCATCAAGCATTTCAGTATGATGAAACTTTGGCTCACTTCTTGGCCTATGCTTAGTAACACAGATTTTAACAGGCCTCTTCCTAGCCATACATTACACATCAGATATTTCTATAGCTTTCTCATCTGTAGCACATATCTGTCGAGATGTAAATTACGGCTGATTAATTCGTAATATCCATGCTAACGGAGCCTCCTTTTTCTTTATTTGCATCTATCTACATATCGGGCGAGGCCTTTATTATGGCTCCTACACATACAAAGAAACATGAAATGTAGGAGTTGTTCTTCTACTATTAACAATAATAACGGCCTTTGTAGGCTATGTCCTTCCCTGAGGTCAAATATCCTTCTGAGGTGCAACCGTCATTACTAACCTTCTATCTGCTATTCCTTATGTGGGTAATACCCTAGTTCAGTGAATTTGAGGGGGTTTTTCAGTTGACAATGCCACCCTAACACGCTTTTTCGCCTTCCATTTCTTATTCCCCTTTGTCATCGCTGCTGTAACTATCATCCATCTATTATTTCTTCACGAAACTGGCTCAAATAATCCAATTGGTCTTAACTCTAATGTGGATAAAATCTCCTTCCACCCGTACTTTTCATATAAAGACCTTCTAGGCTTTGCAGTGATGCTTATTGCACTAATCTCCCTATCTCTATTCTCTCCTAATCTTTTAGGTGATCCAGACAATTTTACCCCTGCTAACCCCCTAGTCACCCCTCCCCATATTAAACCAGAATGATATTTCCTATTTGCCTATGCTATCCTTCGATCCATTCCTAATAAATTAGGAGGAGTTCTTGCTCTACTAGCATCAATTTTAGTACTTATATTAGTGCCCATTCTACACACATCTAAGCAACGAGGACTAACCTTTCGACCATTCTCCCAACTCCTATTCTGAACTCTAATTGCAGATGTAGCCATTTTAACGTGAATTGGAGGAATACCAGTAGAAGACCCCTACATCATTATTGGCCAAATCGCATCTTTTTTATACTTCTTCCTATTCCTAGTCTTAATACCTTTAACTGGATGATTAGAAAACAAAATTTTCTATAACTCTTAAACTAGCCCTAGTAGCTCAGCGCATAAGAGCGCCGGTCTTGTAAACCGGACGCCGAGGGTTAAATTCCCTCCTAGTGCTCAAAGAAGGGAGATTCTAACTCCCACCCTTAACTCCCAAAGCTAAGATTCTAATTTAAACTATTCTTTGTTTTAAATACTTATATGTAATTTCACCATATATATATATATATGCATTACAATAATTAATTAAGACATATATGTAATAACACCATTAATTTATTTAGTACATAATACATTTCAACTATGTACGTACATAAATAAAATAAGGTATTACATTAATTGATATAGTACTGGCGAGATTTAAGACCTAGCTAATAATCCATGAACAATGTTATACCAGGACTCAAAATCCCGTCAAATAAACCATTTTAGCCCAGTAAGAACCGACCATCAGTTGATATCTTATTGCATACGTTTAATGATGGTCAGGTACATTAATTGTGGGGGTTTCACTTAGTGAATTATTCCTGGCATCTCCTCCTATTTCAGGAACATCAATTTCTTTATTCCCCTAACGTTCCTTGACGCTTGCATAAGTTAATGGTGGAGTACATACGTTTCACCAACTTTACATGCCAAGGCGTTCTCTCCACAGGGACAGCGGGTTTTTCTTTTTTTTTTTCCTTTCATCTGACACTTCAGAGGGCATAAATCAGTCTTACCCGCCAAGGTAGAACATTTCCTTGAAATAAATATAAAATGTGAATGGTGAAAAGACATTACACAAGAATTGCATAACTAGTTTTCAAGAGCATAAAGTGTAAATATTACTCGTAATATTTCTAAGACACCCCCTTCTCGGAATTTGGGCGTAAACCCCCCTACCCCCCTAAACTACTAGGATGTCTATCACTCCTGCAAACCCCCCGGAAACAGGAAAAACCCTAGAAGAATAGTTTTAACCCAAAAATGCATCTATTTACATTATTATAATATTGCAAAT